TTAGCTCGGTAGCTGGCCCTCTTAGTCCGTTCTTGCAAGAATGGAAGTCAAATCTTTCTTTTTTTTTTTAATAAGATTGTCCCCGCTTAATGGATAACCATTTAATACCAATGGGGCATTTTTTTTTTTCATCTTAAATTAAATTGAGGTAATTGGATTTACACCAATGGAAACCATAAATTTCATACACAATAGAAGGATAGATTTTCTTCTTTTTAGATAGTGAATGGAATGGAGTTCTTCCGTTTTATCCTATTAATCGGTACTGATCATTAATACTGGAAAAACTTTTTCTTTGTGCCGCAGTCCATGATCTGAACGAATCGCACATACACCCTAGTACATGTTCCTCGACGCTGAGGGCATCCCCGAAGAGCGGGGGATTTCGTGACATTTCTGATTGGCTGTCTTGTATTTCTAATAAGTTGTTTAATCGTTGGCATGTTGAATGATATACATAATGAGCTGGTTTAGATCGATCCTAACCGTATGATTATGAATTACTTCTATTTAATAAAATATTGAACTCGGCAAGAAGAGAAAAAAAAGAAATCGCGGATTTGCGCTAAATCCATCCTATTTTCTATTTTCATTCAACTGCTACAAGATCAACAATTCCATAAGCTTGCGCTTCTGTTGCTGACATAAAAACATCTCTTTCCATGTCTTCGGATACAACCCATAGGGGTTTGCCCGTTCTTTGTACATAAACCCTTGTGATGGTTTCACGCAGTTTTAGCAGCTCTTCCGCTTCCAAGATAGCTTCTCCCGTTTGTGCTTCATAAAAAGCACTAGCGGGTTGATGAATCATTACCCTGATGATATAACATAAGAAAGTTTCTTCTATCTAGACGATGGAGTGAAGATAAAATAAATAAAGATAAAAAAAAATACTTAAGAAAAAAAAATAGAATAACCGTACGGGCATTTTTTATGTATTGCATACGGCTCTAGAATAAAATGGATCTTTACCCTCCATCGCAGAAAGAGACAAATAGAATCTATGAGACTCATATTGGTAAATGATCAAATTACCACCCTTCTTTTTGGAGGAGTTAAAAAATATTATGATGGTTCCGTTGCTTTATATATTTCTTATTTGGTATTTATTTGTCTGTGATTCAGCAATCCCAAAGTTTCTTTTTGATCCGATCAAATAAAAAAAAGTAAATAAAAAAATATTTTATTTATACAATAAATATAAATATTGTTAAGAGATCTATGGTATGAAAAAAAGTTTGTGACGCTGAACAGGATTCCCGATGGATAAGATAAAATCAGAAATACCCTTTATTTCATACTACTCTCTCGATATATAATCTAATTTTTTTTTTAAATAATAAAAATTTTCTCCTATCGAATTCTAAATGCCATGCTATTTTTACTTAATATTCCTATTTCATATGGCGAAGGCATAGTCTTTTGTTTCTCTCAAAAAAACCTCATTGGCGCCAAGCGTGAGGGAATGCTAGACGTTTGGTAATTTCCCCTCCAACCAGGATAAAAGATCCCATTGAAGCAGCTAATCCCATGCATATTGTATGTACATCTGGTCGCACAAATTGCATAGTATCATAAATAGCTACTCCAGGTATTACCCATCCGCCAGGAGAGTTTATAAACAAATAAAGATCTTTGGTATCATCCTCAATACTGAGATATACCATAAGACCAATAAGTTGATTCGAGATCTCGCTATCAACTGCTTGGCCTAAAAAAAGTAATCTCTCTCGATAAAGTCGGTTGATTCGGGTAAAGTTCTATCCCTTAGGAACCGTACATGCACTTTTTTCTGCATACGGTTCAAAAAAAAAATTTCCGAAAAAATCAATGTGTAGATTCCAGCCCCCTTTCGTTTTTTCATATCATACATAGCATAGTCATAGTAAGCTCTTTCTAACTTTTAACGAAGGGGCTTTTTCTTCGATTTTTCAATAAATAAAGATTCTTTTGACCCCTTTTCTTATCTTAGAATATAAAAAAAGAATTTCAAACTTATCGAATTAACTTATCATTGATGTATTTTTTTATTGAGATCCAAATCACGATATCATTTTCTTGTTCCTGAATGGGTCTCTTAAATCTTTTTAGGTTTATGCTCTACTCCGGGTAAAGATCCGCCCTATTTTGATTTGTACATATAGGACAAATGCTTCTCTTACCACTTCTTTATTGCTATGACTTCTTAATAATTAATATTAATTATTAATTTTATGTCTTCTGCCAAACCAAATATTTGATGGAATTCATCTATAATTACCAATTGGATTGTTTTTAAAACGGAGCCTGGATACTTAATTTTATTAGTCCAACGAAGATAACCATAAATTATTCTAATTGATAATAATATAAATTCCCTCCAAAAAAAGGGGGGGGTCGGGTTGCATTGCACTTCACTCTCCTAATTTTTACTTCACGCTCCCAATTTTTGATGATTCAATTAATATTTTTTTTGGGCGAAATAGAGGATATCTCGATCGGGGGAGAAAACGGGGAAATC